CTTAGAATAAAAGAAATCAATAAAAAACTCCCTCGATGGTCATACAAATTAATCACCGATTTAGAACAACAATCAAGAGAATATAAAGAAGACGTACCAATAGATCATCAAATTCGTTCAAGAAGGGGCAAGCGTGTAGTCATTTTTCCTGCTACCAAGGAGACTACTGATCCTAATACTACGAATAGTAAAATGTCCGATAAAAGAAACGAAGTGGCTTTGATACGCTATTCACAACAATCAGACTTTCGGCGCGGTATAATCAAAGGTTCTATGCGGGCTCAAAGGCGTAAAGTGGTTATTTTCGAATTGTTTCAAGCAAATGTGCATTCCCCCCTTTTTTTGGAGAGACTACAAAAATCCCCTCCCTTTTCTTTTGATATCTCCGGGTTGATTAAACTAATTTTTAAAAATAGGTTGGGTAAAGGGGAAGCATTCAAAATTGTAGAGTATACAAAAGAACAAACAAAAAGAGAAGAAAAAAAAGAAAAGAACAAAAGAAAAGAAAAAGCACGAATAAAAGTAGCAGAGGCCTGGGATCGTATTCCATTTGCGCAAGGAATAAGAGGTTGCATGTTACTAACTCAATCTATTTTTAGAAAATATATTATATTACCTTCATTCATAATTGCCAAAAATATTGGACGTATATTCCTATTCCAACTTCCTGAATGGTCTGAGGATTTCCAAGAATGGAATAAAGAGATCCATATTAAATGCACCTATAATGGTATTCCATTATCCGAAACCGAATTTCCAAAAAATTGGTTGACAGATGGTATTCAAATAAAAATCTTATTTCCTTTCTGTCTGAAACCTTCCCAAAAATCGAAACTACGATCCTCTCAGAAAGATCTAATGAAAAAGAAAAAAGAAAAAGATGATTTTTGTTTTTTAACAGTTTGGGGAATGGAAACGGACCTCCCCTTTTGTTCACCCCGAAAAAAACCTTCCTTTTTTAAACCCATTTTAAAGGAATTCGAAAAAAAAATTGGAAAATGTAAAAAGAAGTATTTTCGAGTTCTAACAGTTTTCAAAGGAAAAACAAAATTACTTCGAAAAGTTTCAAAAGAAACAAAAAAATGGGTTATCAAAAGTGTTTTTTTTATAAAAAGAATAATAAAAGAACTTTCAAAAGTAAATCCAATTCTATTATTTAGATTAAGAGAAGTAGGAGTCTATGAATCAAGCGAAATTAAAGAAGAAAAAGATTCCATAATAAACAATCAGAGAATTCACGAATCATTTAGTGAAATTCAAATTGCATCTCCGAGTTGGACAAACTCTTCATTGACAGAAAAAAAAATGAAGGATCTGGCTAATAGAACAAGTACAATTCAAAATCAAATAGAAAGAATCACAAAAGAGAAAAAAAAAGTAACTCCAAGAATAAATAATCTTAGTCCTACAAGTTCTAATGCTAAAAAATTTGAAAAACGGCAAATGTTAAAAAGAAGAAATGCTCGATTAATCTGTAAATTATCCCCCTTTTTCCAATTTTTCATTGAAAAAATAGACACAGATATATTTTTATCTATCATTAATATTCCCAGAATAAATACAGAACTTTTTCTTAAATTAACAAAAAAAATTATTGATAAATCCATTTACAATAATGAAAGAAAACAAGAAAGAATTAATAAAAAAAAGAAAACTCCAATTCCGTTTATTTGGACTATAACACTTGATAATATTATTAATATTGAAGCAAATTCACATAATTTTGATGACTTATCCTGCGTGTCACAACCATATGTATTTTACAAATTAGCAAAAATCCAAGTTAGTAACTCGTTAAGATGTGTTATTCAATATCAAGGAATCCCTTTTTTCCTTAAGCCTAAAATAAAGGATTCTTTTGAAACACAAGGAATGCTTGATTCGAAATTAGCAGATAACAAACTTCCGAGTTATGAAATGAATCCATGGAAAAGCTGGTTAAGAGGACATTATCAATACCATTTATCTCAGATTAGATGGTCTAGATTAATACCAGAAAAATGGCGAAATACATTTCGTCGGCGTCGTATAGCTAAAAATAAAAATTTGAGCAAACGGGATTCATATGAAAAAAAACCATTAATTAATTCCAAAAAACAAAAACAATTTGAAGTATATTCATTATCTAATCAAAAAGAGAATTTTCTAAAATACTATCGATATGATCTTTTATCATATAAATTTATTCATTATGAAAAGCAAACGGAATGCTTTTTTTATGGATCTCCCTTTCAAGGAAATACGAACCAAGAGATTTATTATAACACGCCCCCAAAAAACTTTTTTGATATGCTGAGGAACATCCCTATTAAAAATGATGTAGGAAAGATCCAACTGGCCAATAGAAAATATTTTGATTGGAAAATTTTCAAATTGGATCTTATACAAAAAGTCGATATTGGGGCCTGGATCATAATCGATACCAATAGGAATCAAAATACTCAAATTCGTACTAAAAATTCTCAAATAATTTCTAAAAAAGATTTTTTTTATCTTAAGATCCCAGAGATCAATTTACCAAACTCTGACAAGGGGTTTTACGATTGGATGGGAATGAATGAAAAAATGCTAAAGCATCCCATATCCAATCTGGAACTTTGGTTCTTCCCAGAATTTTTGTTACTTTATAAGGCATATAAAATAAAACCTTGGTTTATACCAAGCAAATTACTTCTTTTAAATTTAAATAGAAGTGAAAATAACAAGATCAATGAAAAAGAAAAAGGAAACTTTTTGATAGCATCAAATAAAAAGCATCGAAATCAACAAGAAAAAGAACCGACAAGTCTAGGAGAGCGAAGATCCGTTCTCTCACAACAAAAAGATATTGAAGAAAATTATGCAAGATCGGACATGAAAAAAAAAAAACAATACAAAAGCAACACGAAAGCAGAACTAGATTTATTCCTGAAACGTTATTTGCTTTTTCAATTGAGATGGGATCGGACTTTGAATCAAAGAATGATCAATAATATCAAGGGATATTGTCTCCTGCTTAGACTGATAGATCCAAGAAAAATGACTATATCCTCGATTCAAAAGAAAGAAATGAGTTTGAATATAATGATGATTAATAAGAATTTAACTCTTTCAGAATTTATGAAGAAGGGAGTATTGATTCTAGAACCCATTCGTCTGTCTGAAAAAAAAGATGGGCAATTTATTATGTATCAAACCATAGGTATTTCGTTGGTTCATAAGAATAAGCATCCAAAATACCAAGGACATGCTTCTAACAAGAATTTGGATGAAACTATTTCACCACATCAAAGAATAACTGGAAATAGAGACAAAAATAATTTGGATTTACTTGTTCCCGAAAATATTTTATCCTTTAGACGTCGTAGAAAATTGAGAATTCTAATTTGTTTCAATTCAAAAAATAGAAATTATATAGATAAAAATCCGGTAGTTTGGAACGTAAAAAACAGCAGCCAAGTTTCACATGACAATAACCATCTTGATAGAGATAAAAATCAATTAATGAAATTAAAGCTCTTTCTTTGGCCTAATTATCGATTAGAAGATTTAGCTTGTATGAATCGTTATTGGTTTGATACCAATAATGGCAGCCGTTTCAGTATGTTAAGGATACAGATGTATCCACGATTGAAAATTTTTGGGTAATACACTTTATATATATATCCGATACCCTATAATAGGGTATATGAAAGCAAACAAATACACAGATCACACGTCTTATCTCACATTTCATTCTAGTATCCAATATGAAATGAATAATGTCTGAATTAGATCTCGAAATGAATCAACGGAACCTTCTTTATTTTAGGTCTAAATTCTTCGATCCAAAAATGTACCAACCTTTTCTATTCCTATCTAAAACCAATTTTGAATTGGATTGATTGATTTGAATTCAGGAAATTAGGAGTTCATAAAGAAATTTGGATTAGATTATTGGATATACCACATTCAAATTAATGGCATTATTATTACTGATCGGTAAAATCCATATCTGTAAAAAGGGCAAGGGACATTTTTTTATGGTAAAAAATGCATTGATTTCAGTTATTTCTCAAAAAGAAAACGAAGAAACCAGGGGGTCTGTTGAATTTCAAGTATTAAGTTTCACCACTAAGATAAGGAGACTTACTTCACATTTGGAATTGCACAAAAAAGACTTTTCATCTCAGAGAGGTTTGCGAAAAATTTTGGGAAAACGTCAACGACTGCTGGCCTATTTGTCAAAAAGAAATAGGGGGCGCTATAAAGAATTAATTGGGGAATTGGATATTCGAGAGATAAAAACTCGTTAATTTGAAGCGCGATACCATTTGAGCTTAGTCGTTTAAATTTTGATGAACTTCTTTCTTTTTACTTTCAGCAATGCATGGAAGAATGACTCGAGAAAAACTTATGATTCCACCAACTACAAGAAAAGACCTCATGATAGTCAATATGGGTCCTCACCACCCATCAATGCATGGTGTTCTTCGACTGATCGTTACTCTCGACGGTGAAGATGTTATTGACTGTGAACCAGTATTGGGTTATTTACATAGAGGAATGGAGAAAATTGCGGAAAATCGAACAATTATACAATATTTGCCTTATGTAACACGTTGGGATTATTTAGCTACTATGTTCACAGAAGCAATAACCGTAAACGGGCCCGAACAGCTAGGGAATATTCAAGTACCTAAAAGGGCTAGCTATATCAGAGCTATTATGTTGGAGTTGAGTCGTATCGCTTCCCATTTGTTATGGCTTGGTCCTTTTATGGCAGATATTGGGGCGCAGACTCCTTTCTTCTATATTTTGCGAGAACGAGAATTGATATATGACCTATTTGAAGCTGCTACCGGCATGCGCATGATGCATAATTTTTTTCGTATCGGAGGAGTCGCTGCTGATCTACCTCATGGCTGGATAGATAAATGTTTGGATTTTTGCGATTATTTTTTAACCGGGGTTGATGAATATCAAAAACTTATTACACGGAATCCTATTTTTTTAGAACGGGTTGAGGGCGTAGGCATTAT